CCCGGATTCTTTTGAAATTGGCAGTGATTTATACTCATCCATATCGAATTCTCCAAAAAACAAAAACAAAAATAAATACCATTTTGGCTGGCTCATTATCCATCAAATCAAATCCTATAGATCTAACAATGATGGAATTTCGATTCTATGAATCTTTGACTGGAATCTATGAGATAGGTGGAATAAAAATTTATACTTAACTTAAATTGGCATTTTTAAGAGATGCAAATGGAACGGAATTGATAAAACAGTCCTAGAAACAGAATTCTCCCACTTAGGCTTACTATGTTTTAGGATTTTTTTAGAATATCAAAACTGATTCAGTTTCTTATATTATAATGTATAACGGTATTTATATTCTAATCTACTTGAATATTGAATACCAGAAAACCATCTGAATTTGTATTTATTAAACGTTAAACACGTGCAAAAATACCTCGTCCGGCCGTCTTCTTGCTTTGTTTAATGCTCTCCTTTCTCTCCTTTCCGTGGTCAATTGACAGCCTGACTTAGGGCGAAATATAATTGCATTGCGCAGACCAAAATAATCTTTTGGTTAGTCACTGCGAATCCGAGTGTAAAGCTTGGATAATGAAAGAAGAACGAAAGAAGAAAGAAAGTTCTCGACCATTGTTTTTCGGTTTGATTCAGAAACTTTATTTCATTGGTCTTTCTCGTCTTTCTCTCTTTCAAGTTTCAAGATTGTATAGTTTAATGGTAAAGTTTGATTACCATTAACCCCCAGAATAGTTAACGAGTCTTTCGGTTTGATCCTATTCATCTCCTAAAGGGCCCTCTGCACCTATCCGATTTTTTGTGTTTTCCTTATGCGGACCCTCGGCCCCTATGGTCCAGCGGTTTCACGACTTCTCTCTTTCACGGAGATAACGAGGGTTCAAGTCCCTCTGGGGGTAAATCATGCCCATAGGAATGATATTTTCAATCGTCTAAAATCAATTAGGCGTTGGGTCGATGCCCGAGTGGTTAATGGGGACGGACTGTAAATTCGTTGACAATATGTCTACGCTGGTTCAAATCCAGCTCGGCCCAACAATTCGCCAATCTACCATCAGATGGTAGAACCCTCTTGTTCTTAAGAAATACCTGATACGAGAGAATAAAAAAGAATCGAAATTTTCTGCTAGATCCCTTCTGATTCCCCTGGGATTGTAGTTCAATAGGCAAGAGCACCGCCCTGTCAAGGCGGACGTTGCGGGTTCGAGCCCCGTCAGTCCCGACGGATCCAATAAGTACATCAATTCGCCTCTCCATTTTCTGTGAAATAAGGGACAGAGAGCATAATTTAATTCCGAAGGTCTTTCCCCCCTTTTTTTCAGGATTCTGTCGAAGAAAGAACAAACCCTAAACTAAAATGAAAATAACTAAAATAGTGAAGTTGATAGAATATTCCATCTTTGCTCCCGCGACTCATCTTTATCATACTTCTTTGTCTTCCAAAGAAAATTGGATCATTAAAAAAACGGCGTTTAGAACCTAATTCCTCTCTTTTTCCACTTCGCTTTGTATTGTTTGTTGGGGTTTTGTAGTTAATGGAAACGGACGGGTGGTTAGATGCTACTTCATTTGATGGTTCTACAAGGAAGACCTAAGGTAGGTTATAGAAAAGAAGGATAAATAAAGGAATTTTGGATTGGGCCGGGAATCCAATCTTGGATTCGGTATGGATAAAAGATCTTCGTATGTTATACTATTCAATTCTCGACGACGAATTAATTTAATAGCTCAGATATTGTTATTCATGATATTGATCCGATTCAAGATCATCGATAGGGAATGCATTCATTGAATTGACAGGTGAAAGATTTATCATCTCTATGGGATTAAATCCCGAGTTATTGTGAAATAAAAAAAACGAGGAGATTATGGAAGTAAATATTCTTGCATTTATTGCTACTGCACTGTTCATTTTAGTTCCTACTGCTTTTCTACTTATAATTTACGTAAAAACAGTCAGTCAAAATGATTAATTACTTTAGTTGAAGAAATCAAATGAAAAGGATTCTATTTTTGCGTCTTAAATGAAATCAACGGGCTATAATCGGCGGTATTCTATGAGATCCGAGAGTATGGTAAGTAAGAAATAAATTTATTTCTTACCATACTCTCTATTAGTGTTATTGTAGTGTATAAAGTTGTACTTGACTTTCTAATAAAGTTGGTACTATATTAGCTTTTATCTTCAATATCTGTAGTTATTAATCCATATATGGAATTGACGTAGGACCCAATTCTATTTCTTTGATACATCTATTTATTCCGATCAATCTGAAATAATCGTTTTACTGTTATAGAATACATTTCTCCACTAGAATCCAATGGAATTTCGAAATGAAGATATTTTTATTTGAAAATTATTTCAATTTCAATTCAAATAAAAAAATGCGTTGCAGAACGATCTATAAAACAATTGATACCGTTTCCTTCCTCAACTAAATTAGGAGTGCTTCTAAAGTCCACTTCTTCCCCATACTACGAGTGAAAGGGAAAATGTAAAGACTACCATTAAAGCAGCCCAAGCGAGACTTACTATATCCATGTGAATTATGTCCCTTATCTCTATGATAGAATTATTCCATTATTGCTCACTAATAATAGTAGAATCAATGGTCCAGAGTCAAAAAGGGATTCTGGCCAAACACTATTGATGAACCAATCAAATAAATCCATTTCTAAAAAATTACTATATGAGATGATTTCTAATCGGCAAAGACTAAACACAAGTAAAATACACAATGACACCACAAAGGAATGTTACTAATGGAACATGTAGTAATAAAATAAGAGGGCCCATTCCTTTTTTTTGCCTTCATAAGTAAAAATAGCGAAATTGCTATCTATTACATACTTTTCTTTCCTATTTGATCTAATCCGTACCCTTTCCCGATTGTCTCTATGAAGCAGTTGGGAGATAGTATATTATACTCTTGAGGAGGGGAAAAAATGATTTTTTCACTTTTTCTATACTTTTTATATAAAAAAGTAAATTATCCATCCAATCTCAATCTAATAGTGATTCAATGCCTGAACACTCAGAGATTCTCGCGAGTCTATATTCGATTCGTTTGTTAATGAGGCGGCACCCGGATTTGAACTGGGGAAAAAGGATTTGCAGTCCCCCGCCTTACCACTCGGCCATGCCGCCAAAAGGATACACAATAGGAGAAAATTTTCCCTTTTTGGGTTGGATTACTAAACTTTAGTTTATTGTACTTGCATCTTGCATCCTTTTTTTAATCCTTTTTCTAAATTTAGAAAAATTATAAAATAAACCCTTTTTACCCTTTTGATTTTTACCCTTTTGATTGTATTTGATCCACCCCTTCGATTGATTGTATAGTATAGTATCTCAAAATGCACAATGCCGAAAAACTTCCCCTCACTTTTCTATTGAAAAATCAAATGTATATTTTCATCCAAAAAAGCCAAAATTTATGACAAATGGGAACCATTAACTATTCGTTGACTGAGAATTCCTGAATGATTCTTGGGTTTGAATCTAAAATTTGGTTTGCCTAATGACATAAGAAAATACAAATTGATACATACTTAATCAGTATTGATTCTTTTGAATCAAAAATCCTTCTCAATTTCCATTATAACAAAAATTATAAGTATATGTAAACCCCAGAACGTAAATTGTTACACAGATACCAAATTGGGTATCTTATTTATATTGCCTATAAATAAAGGGAATTTGTTGGAACAAAAAAAGGCCCGGCTGGGTATTGACCGGGCCAGGCCCAAAAGGCACTTCGAACAAAATAAAAGCAAGAAGGTCTTCTTTATTTATCTTTCTATTTGGATCTTTCGAGCATCTAAATGGAATTGCTAATTATATAATAACGATAAAGAATGTCAAAGAAATACTTTCTTTAATCCTTACTTGATGTGTAATGTAAGATAGTAATTATCTTTTTCAATTGGGAGAGATGGCTGAGTGGACGAAAGCGGCGGATTGCTAATCCGTTGTACGAGTTATTCGTACCGAGGGTTCGAATCCCTCTCTTTCCGTTTCCGTTGATGACTTTCCATTTTTTTCTTTCAAATTTTGCAACCCCCTTTTTATTTTTTTACTAGTTAAACGTGTGGAATAGATAAAATAAAATCTTAATAAAATTGTAAAATCAAGCAAGAAAAACGAAATTTTTGTTTTATTCTTCACGTCCAGGATTACGTCCTGGATCATTGGATAGGAATCCAAAGATGAAGAGAGAAACAAAGAATATTACTACTGTGTAAACGAAAAGTTTGAGAGTAAGCATTACACAACCTCCAAGATCATTTTTTGAAAAAGGAAAACGAGAAAAGATAATAGATCCTCCATTTTTATATCACATATCCTATTTTGACACCAAGAAATGAATTCTAGAAATAGAAAAGAATGTTCAGAAATTCAAATGAAGTTGAAATTTGTAATAAGAGTCTTTGATTACCGCAAATCACTTTCATACCCACAATTAGATATTGTAAGGGACCCTAACCTAATAAGGTCTTTCGCCGGAAAAAGGGTTAGAATCGGGAAATGGGGCGAACCGGATTTCTCGCAGCTATCCAAGAATTTAAATGTTTGAATCGAAGGTTCATACTGTCAGACTTATTTGATCTTATCAATTGTTATAATTTTTCTCGAATAAATCATGAATTTTCTAGGATAGTATTAAAGATCTTATCGAAAACTTACAGCAGCTTGCCAAACAAAGGCTAAAAGAAAAAAGAACAGGGGTATTACTGGCATAACATCTACGATTGGATTCAAAAAAGCATAGGCTTCGGGCAATTTGGCGAAGAAAAGACTACTCGGATAAAGGGCAGAATTAAGACAAATCAAACTAAAGATATTAAGCATAACAGACATTTTGTTCGTCGAGATAATTGAATTTTGATTGAGTTATTGATATAAGGAAAAATGAAGAAAGTAAGGTAGACAAAAAAATCCTTCTTTTTCCGCCCAATCAAAAATCCTCCAATTCTCAAAGGAGAATAGAAGAAATCATACTTTCATACAATATCTTAATTGAATTATATGTAATGATCAATAAATTCAGTTGAATTCTAGATATACACATGTCAAAATCCTAGCACGAATCTATAATATATTCTATTCTATAAAGAATAAAGATTTTCTATAGATAGTTGGACTGGAATTGACGAACACTTAATACCAATATTATTCTTTATTAGTATTAGTGTCCAATAAAAATATAAATGGGGCGTAGCCAAGTGGTAAGGCAACGGGTTTTGGTCCCGCTATTCGGAGGTTCGAATCCTTCCGTCCCAGAGCATATCCATTGTATCCGAATACAGCTTTTTTGTTCAACAAGATTCTGTTTCAAGGCCTAATATTGGATAGAATATGATTCTTCTTTCTTTTCTGATTTTGAATGATTCTTTTCGTAATCATATCTCAGTTTTTCACAAACTGAACTAAATCTGGTTCAAATGACATGCAAATGTAACTGAATCCTTTTGTGATCCAGATAAGATGGGACATAGATCACAGTTGCAGAAAGATTACTTAACCTCAGGTTAAACAAAATATGAAAATACATATAAAACGAGGAAGTGTTTAGCCTATAGGTATGTATTGTTATCCTATTTCAGTGACAATAGTCTTTCTATTTTTGTGAAAAATAATTTGCATCCCTAAAATATTAAAATTTAAATATTTAACAATGATATTTATTTTTATTGTTCGATCTATTTAGCTTATTTGCTTTAAATCATTGACAATTCGATTCGAAAAGAAACAGAGATTTATCTTTCTTATGATAATCAAATATAGTCTTTACTGTAAAACTTGACTCAAATAATGATGTATAAGTAGGAAACTTTTTCAATTATCAAGATTTGTAATGATTCCTTATGGGTTGAATCTTTGGGAAGTTGGAAATGGGTCAGTCTATCTTATTGAGTCACTTGAAGAGGCAGAGTCAAATAGAATTTATTTATTCGTGTTATTTCTGTTAGTTATGTTATTTCTATATTTATATTTCTGCATATTTCTATTATATATTTTTTTTAGATAGAGATTTATAGAAAAATGTTCCATTCATACAAAAAAGCCGGGGTCTTGCTAAGATTTTTTCAGAAAAATATTTATTATCTATGTAGATAAGAAAAAATATAAATTACTATGTCTCTGTACCGACTGAACCAATGACTATTCATGATTCCATAATTGAATCAATTCCATACTGGTTCCAAATTAGAGGAATGTTATGGTAAAACTTCGTTTAAAACGATGTGGTAGAAAGCAACGTGCGACTTGAAGGACACGATCCGATGTGGATTCTTATTCTTACATCCACCATTTTATATAGGAATGAAGGTGCTCTTGGCTCGACGTCGTTTGTTCTATTCTACTAGAACCCTTCTTTTTTTATTGGGTTGTAATGTAAATAGTTCATGATGGAGCTCGAGTAGAAAGTATTGATTAATTTCTCAGGGGCAACGATCTAGGGTTAATGCCAATCAATAAATTGGAACAACTTCGTAAGTATATCTTCGATATAGAAATTGAAAGAATCCGATTCGAGCAAATTTTCAATTCAAAAAAATTTGTTGGAACGGCTAAAACTTTTTTCGATCCACAGTGTATCGCGCGCGAATCAACCGTCGGTATGATTCTTTGATAGAAAGAAATCACAAAAGGGGTATGTTGCTACCATTTTGAAAGGATTAAGAAGCACCGAAGTAATGTCTAAACCCAAGGATTTAAAACAAAGATAAAGGATCCCAGAACAAGGAAACACCACTTCAATTGTCTCACGGATCCGAATAAAGAATCCAAATAGATTTTAAACGAGACAAAAGGGGGGGTTAAAGACCACTCAATAAAAAAATATCTTAAAGAAAAATCTTTAAGATATTTGAGAATTATTCAACTTGAGTTATGAGTACAAATGATTTTTTATTTTTCAGCTAAATAAATATGAGTTAAATTATAGGCTAATTTATTTTACGGATTCCTTTCCTATTTATTATAATTTTATCCATAGACAAAACTTCGAATCATTTTTTCTCGAGCCGTACGAAGAGAAAACTTCCTATACGGTTCTAGGGGGGGGGTTCTTTTTCATCTACATCTATCCCGATGAGCCGTCTATCGAATCGTTGCAATTGATGTTCGATCCCGAAGAGAAGGAAGAGATCTTCGGAAAGTGGGTTTTTATGATCCGATCAAGAATCAAACTTATTTAAACGTTCCCGCTATTCTCTATTTCCTTGAAAAAGGCGCTCAGCCTACAGGAACTGTTCAGGATATTTTAAAAAAGGCAGAGGTTTTTAAGGAACTTTGCCCTAATCAAGCGAAATTCAATTAAATTAAGGAAATAAAAACTAAGGGTAGGATAGTGATTTCTATATAATTTTGGATATCTTTTCTATACTATGTTTTTTTATTTCCTTCTTTTCTTGCTCTATTCGTATCTATTTATCATTGCTTTTATAGAATCTTTTTATTATTTGATTGATCCTCAC